GTAATATTGTTCCTCCATTGATCAAGAATTTCGGTCTTTGGGAAGTATCATGATCATCCAATAAGAAGGGTTTCAATTTATTCAAATGAACGATTTGAACACCTATTGATTCTAACAACTGATTGCAGGGTTGATCATTCGGACCTTTCAATTCATAGATGTGGATCTCGGACCTATGAATGGGGATATTCCCGATACTCACAAAGAAAAAGGGAAGTGACTTGGACAAAAAGGGAAATGACTTGGACAAAAAGAGAAGTGACTTGGACAAAAAGAGAAGTGACTTGGACAAAAAGAAACGAAGTGACTTAGACAAATCTTGTTTGTCGATAGCCTCGGACCAATCAATCGAATATTGATTAATACGTAATCGATCGAACACTACTTGAAAACGGTCCTTCTGCTCAGAAACGAAATGTTCCAAATGTTCCTGGAAATTCTTGCTCCCACGGGACCATTTGTATCTATATGCGTCAGGATCCCGATTCATGGATCTCTCGGTTCGAGAAATAAGAGGAGCAAACCATTTCTTCTGACTCTTTTTCAAATTCGATAAATGTTGGTTGATCGTATATTTCATTATAGTTATATGATTCAGAGTATCATTTCCTATTTGATCCCTTTGAATTCCATATTCGAAGTTGCGATCGGATCTATTCATTAAAAAGAATCGATTTGATACATTTCTTATGTACCCATAGGTGCTATATTGGATTTGAATCAGATTTCGGATCAATCTATATTGATTGACTGCCCCCATTATGTTGTTGCTAGCAAATACCGCTGTTTTTAGCTTTGGATCTTCCAAATCATTCCCGCAGTAGATCCGGACCGATTTTTTTCTGATCCTTCGATAAAAAGATTCATTCTCTTCATAAAAAAGAGGAGGTAGAACCAATAAAGATTTCTTTTTCGATTCATCTCTGGAGTTGAATACCTCATTCAAGAATTTTTTTTGATCCAACCCGTAGGAATCAATAGAAAAGACAAATCCCCTATGATACACCAGATCCGGCTCGGTTATTGATAGAGTGAATAGATCTGCCATTTCTTGAAATCTCTCTTCTGATTCAAAATCGTGGTGTAACGCGTATCCCCCCCTGTTCCGGTCATGGAATAGATGAAATAAATCAAAAAATGGATTTTTGTTCAAGAATGAAATCTTATTGGAACTGTCCATATCCGGTTCATCCTTCGGAACCATATCACATCCCGGATCTGATGAAATAGGATGAATTGAGACGGTATTTTGTAAATACGTAATTATCTTGAATATATCAACCATTTCTTTATTTTCCGATCGCCTGGAAGGGACAAAAGAAACATCTTGTTTTTTCTTCAAAAATTTCTGATCTCTAGTGGACTTCTCAGTAGGATTCGAACCCAGATGAAGTTCTGGCCATCTGTCAGAGAAAAAAGAACGAATTGATCTTGTAGGATTCCCAAGAAATTCTTCGATTTCTTTAGGATTCCCAAGAAATTCTTCGATTTCTTCCGGAAGCAGATGATTATTCATCTGCTTCTCACGTTCCGCGAATAGCCGGGACATTGAGGAAGATCCAAAACATTTCGGGAATCGATCCGATTCTATCTCTGTTCGTTCCGTTTGAAGAAAGGAAGGATCCCAATCCCAAAGAATCGATCTTTCTTTTAGTTGCTGAATCTCTGTTTGATCGATCAATGTGTGATATTCTGAATCCTCATTTCTAATGAAATCAAAATGATCTCTGGATTGATCAGAAGATCCTTTCAATTGGCTAGAATCCGTTACTTGAACGAAAATAGATCTTGTGAAATCATATTGAATATTTGACAATACATTCCGTACCTTGCTAAAAAACCGATCCTTGTTTACCAACCACACATTGTCTAACCAAATCAAATTCTCTCTCGATACGTTCCTCAAAAAATCCGATTCGTGCCAATTCTTCCCCCAACTAACGAAGAGATCTTGGCGGAATTGCCACATATGAAATTGAGCACCATTTTGCAAAGAAATACCCCACTTGTTTCTCGAGAAGAGATGGGAAACATGCTCAATATCATTTGATTGAATGGTTGCCTCAGCTCCTTCTTGTTTGAAGAAACCCTCCCCTTCAATTGGTCTTTTTTCACGAAAAGCAGACATGAGATAACAAATCAAGTCTTTCCCTAAGATTTCAAATAGCTGTCCCGAATTCAAGTTGATTATGTTTCGCTTCTTCCTCGGAGAAAGACGATCAAACAATTCCCAATCATGGTCCTTGCGGATCCGATCATCCGTATAGGATAAAAAAAGAAACTCCAGATATTTGCTATCTTTCTCTTTGAATGAGATCTCAATTCCAGCTACGGTTTCATTAGATATCTTACAACTAGAATCCCTATTTTTTCCGATCCGGTTCCTCCACCACCGCGAACCCCGGTTAGATTCAGGCATGATACATTTTTTATTTATTGGGAGAACCCAAGTACTCTCTTGCGGATCCATGAAACAACTCTCAGAAATCTTTTTCCCTTT